TTTCGATTATAGATTTCGATAATTTATAGATTTCGATCATTTTTTATAAGTTTTTAGTTTAGAATTCGAATAGTTTAGAATTCGAATCTAATAAAATTTATATATTAAAAGAATTTTTGTTATAAATAATTATAACAATTATAACTTATAACATAATAATAGAATTTCTAATATTTGAAATAGAAAATATAGTCTTAATGAAATATTAATATTTCATTACTATTAGATTTCTATTTTAAATTTTCTAATTTATCATTTTTATTTTATTCGTTTGTTTTCTCGATTGTATTCTTTTTCAATACTAATATTGACAATAGTGTATCAAATAAATATAATCCGATCGTGAGTAAATTGATCAATTTACTCACGTGAAATAGGCTTTATTACTTCATCAAATGGTAGGTTCATTGGATTTTCTGCGATACAACCAATAAATTCTTTTTTGATTAAAAGGTAAGTAATTCAATTATATATAATAATTATATATAATAATGTATAACATAGTAGATAAAGAGGTGGTATACCATTTTTTTTTAGAATTTTTTTTTTGTTTTATCTGTTCATTTGTATGTTGAGAATCAATTCGACTTCAACATTTTGAGTTTTTCTATTTTTTTGAATGTCTGATATTTTATTAGACAATTCAATCTTTTCATTTTATTGTTTTTATTGCGATTGGATATATACACCCACGTTATTTTCTAAATTGTATTGGGGTTGCTAACTCAATGGTAGAGTACTCGGCTTTTAAGAGCGATTCTATTTTTTACACATTTCTATGAAGCAATCGGTTCGTCCATACCATTGGTAGAGCTTGTAAAACCACGACTGATCCATAAAGGAATGAATGGAAAAAGTAGCATGTCGTATCGATGAAGAATTCTAAAAATATTTCATTCTCTTATAGGATCCGGCCAGAATTTTTGTTTGTGAATTCTTGGCTCGGAACAAAAAAATTCAGTTGGGTTTAATTAATAAAGGGATAGAGCTTGGTGACTCCAATTATAATAGGGAAACAAAAAGCAACGAGCTTTCATTTTTTTTATTTGAATGATTACCCCATCTAATTGTACGTTAAAAAGATATTAGTGCTTGATATGGGAAAAGCTTTTCCGGTGAATGGATTATTTATTTTTGTTATGAGTCCTAACTATATAGCTATTTTCCATTATATTTTTGGGTAGCGATAAATGTGTAAAAGAAAGAGTATATTGATAAAGATATTTTTTCCAAAATCAAAAGAGCGATTAGGTTGAAAAAAAATAAAGGATTCCTAACTAGCTTGTTATCCTAGAACAAAAATTAGGTGGAAAAGCGATTAGAGAGAGTCCGTTGATGATTTTTACTTGTTTTGTAGGTATATATACATATACCTATAATTCCCTGTTTTGATCATATCGCACTATGTATCATTTGATAATCCAATGAATCTCTGATTCTTTGTTTGACTAAATAGACTTTTTTAATTTTAAATGGAGGAATCTCGAGCATATTTAGAACTCCATAGATCTCGACACCAGGACACCCTATACCCTCTTTTTTTCCGGGAATCTATTTACGGACTAGCTTGTGGTCATGGGTCCATTTTTGTAGAAAATGTCGGTTATAACAATAAATTTAGTTTACTAATTGTAAAACGTTTAATTACTCGAATGTATCAACAGACTCATTTCATCATTTTTACTAACGATTCTAACAAAAATCCTTTTATGGGTTATAACAATCATTTTTATTCTCAAATAATATTAGAAGGTTTTGTTGTCGTCGTGGAGATTCTATTTTCCCTACAATTTTGTATATCTTCCTTAAGGGAATTCGAAATCGTAAAATCTTATAATAATTTGCGATCAATTCATTCCATTTTTCCCTTTTTCGAAGATAAACTGATATATTTAAATCATGAGTCAGATATACGAATACCCTATCCTATCCACCTGGAAATCTTGGTTCAAATCCTTCGATATTGGATAAAAGATGTCTCTTTCTTTCATTTATTAAGGTTTTTTTTTTCTTATTATTATAATTGGAATAGTATTTTTACTCCAAAAAAATGGATTTCTACTTTTTTTTCAAAAAGTAATCCAAGATTTTTTTTGTTCCTATATAATTTATATGTATGGGAATATGAATCTATCTTTCTTTTTCTACGTAACAAATCCTCTAAGTTACGATTAAAATATTTTCGCGTTTTTTTTGAGCGAATTTTTTTCTATGAAAAAATAGAACATCTTGTAGAAGTATCTGTTAAGGATTGTTCATATACCTTATCATTCTTTAAGGATACTTTCATGCATTATGTTAGATATCAAGGAAAATCCATTTTGGTTTCAAAGAATACTCCTCTTTTGATAAATAAATGGAAATACTATTTTATCTATTTATGGCAATGTCATTTTGATATTTGGTCTCGACCAGGAACGATCCATATAAACCAATTATCCCAACATTCATTTCACTTTTTGGGCTATTTTTTAAGTATTCGGCCCAATCTTTCAGTGGT